CTTTTGCTTCTCTATCCGAATTTTCGTTCTTTATCATAAAATTTCTCCCCCGCCGATGAATGATAAGTGCCTAGGTGAAGTATAGTATAAGATAAGTCAGAAAGGTGAGTATATTAGTATACTAGAAAAAGAAATATACCTATACTCTTACTATAAGATAAAGACTCTTAAGTCTAAATACTATTAGAAATACTATTAGAAATACTATTAAGATAAGGCTTTTCACATGAATACTTAGTAGAACGACTAACGACGAGATTTATTATCGTTTCTCGCGTGTCTCACGAAAGTGAGAGTAGGTGCGAATTCTCCCAATTTGTGACCGACCATACGATCTGTGATATAAATAGGTAAATGTTCCTTTCCATTATGAATAGCGATTGTATGGCCAATCATTGTGGGTATAATGGTAGATGCCCGAGACCAAGTCACTATGATTTCTTTCTCCTCCCTCCTGTTGAGTTTTTCAATTCTTCCCGCTAAATGATTAGCTACAAAAGGATTTTTTTTTAGTGAACGTGTCACGGCTGATTACTCCTTTTTTTCCATTTTTTAAATTGGCATTCTATGTCCAATATCTCGATATTAATCTGAAGTATAATGATGAATGGAAAAAAGAGAAAATCCTTTAGCTAGATAAGGGAAGGGGCGGATGTAGCCAAGTGGATCAAGGCAGTGGATTGTGAATCCACCATGCGCGGGTTCAATTCCCGTCGTTCGCCCATCACATTATTTCCAATTCCAAAGATTCAATTTTCAATGTTTCTATTTACGGCGACGAAGAATAAAACTATCACTATATTTGTTCCTTTTCCTACTTCTTCTTCCAAGCGCAGGATAACCCCAAGGGGTTGTGGGTTTTTTTCTACCAATTGGGGCTCTCCCCTCACCGCCCCCATGGGGATGGTCTACAGGGTTCATAACTACCCCTCTTACTACAGGACGCTTACCTAGCCAACACTTAGATCCGGCTCTACCCAAACTTTTTTGGTTCACCCCAACATTACCCACTTGTCCGACTGTTGCTAAGCAGTTTTTGGATATCAAACGGACCTCCCCAGATGGTAATCTTAATGTGGCCGATTTACCCTCTTTTGCAATCAGTTTCGCTACAGCGCCTGCTGCTCTAGCTAATTGTCCACCCTTTCCAAGTGTGATTTCTATGTTATGTATGGCCGTGCCTAAGGGCATATCGGTTGAAGTAGATTCTTCTTTTTTCTCAATCAAAACCCCTTCCCAAACCGTACAAGCTTCTTCCAAAGCATACGGCTTTCTAGATGTATATGATGATATCTAGACAGATGGATATGATGATATCTAGACAGATGGATCTTATATGAATCGTATGATGAAGTACCACATGAGTGGATATATAGGAATCCAAATCTGCCGAATCACTCATGTTATGATCTTCTACATCCTAGGTCTCCCCGTTCCGTCATCTGGCTTATGTTCTTCATGTAGCATTCAGACCGGATGACTCTATGAAATTACGTCGATACTTCCACATATTACGGGTAACGTAGGAGACATCTCTATTTTTCCCCGGGGGTCTTTCTAATTACCACTGCTTAGCTTTCAATTCGCCTCTGACCATCAAATTAAATGTGAATAACCCGTCCTCCTCTCTTTGAAACAAGGGGCGCTTCCGGTTCTGTGCGCACTTCAAACAATTTTGTCTTCTCCATATTACCATATCTCTAGAGTCAATAATTTTCTATGAGGAACTACTGAACTCAATCACTTGCTGCCGTTACTCAACAGTTTTCTGTTGAGGTCTATCCCGTAGAGGTACTCCGATTGGATCAGTGATCGATTCCTAGGTTTCGTCGTAAACCTAATTGGTTACTTCCAATTACGTAAATCAATAGTTCAAACCGCACTCAAAGGTAGGGCATTTCCCATTGATATAGGAACTTCTGTACCAGAAACAATGGTATCTCCAATTATAGCCCCTCTGGGATGTAAAATATATCTCTTCTCACCATCCCCATAGTGTATGAGACAAATGTATGCATTTCGATTAGGGTCATATTCTATGGTTACGATTCTACCAGATATCTCTTTTTCATTCCGTCGAAAGTCGATTTTACGGTATAGACGCTTATGACCTCCCCCTCTATGCCCTGCGGTAATGATCCCTCTGGCATTACGACCTTTACCACAACGATGCTGTCCATAGATCAAATTATTTCGCGGATTGGATTTCACTTGACTGTCTACGGCTCCATTGCGTGTGCTCGGGGTAGAAGTTTTGTATAAATGTATTGCCGTGTTATTAAGTCTTTTGCTTTAAGTTCTTTTCTCTATAAGAGGTGGGATAGAATAACCCGGTTGAAGCGTAATGATCATACGTCTGTAATGCATTGTATGTCCCATCCTTCTACCCTTTCCCGGGAGTCGATGACTATTCATAGCTATTACCTTGACACCAAAGAAGAGTTCGACCCAATGCTTTATTTCTGTCCTAGTTGATCCTGATTCGACATTAGAAGTATATTGATTGTTCCCCAATAACCGAATACTTTTTTCTGTAAATACTGCATATTTGATTCCATCCATAAATCCATTTTCTTCCCTATGAGTTCCAGTATCGATAAGAATTATAGTTCTTACTGTTCATATGTTATGGTATGAATATACCATACCAATTCGCTATGTATGGATGATGAGATTCCATTGATACAGAGCCAATTCCAATAGACTTATTGAATGTTCCCATTGGCGTGCATCCAGCAGGAATTGAACCTACGAATTTGCCAATTATGAGTTGGGCGCTTTAACCATTCAGCCATGGATGCTTAACAGGGATCATCGTACATCGTGAATAACCAAATTCCAATTGAAATGAAATCTTTAGGAGCAATCAATGAAACGACATCAATTCAAATCCTGGATATTCGAATTGAGAGAGATCAAGAATTCTCACTATTTCTTAGATTCATGGATCAAATTCGATTCAGTGGGATCTTTCACTCACATTTTTTTCCACCAAGAACGTTTTATGAAACTCTTTGACCCCCGAATTTGGAGTATCCTACTTTCACGTGATTCACAGGGTGCAACAAGCAATCGATATTTCACGATCAAAGGTGTAGTACTGCTTGTAGTAGTGGTCCTTATATCTCGTATTAACAATCGAAAGATGGTTGAAAGAAAGAATCTCTATTTGATGGGGCTTCTTCCTATACCTATGAATTCCATTGGACCCAGAAAGGAGACATTGGAAGAATCTTTTTGGTCTTCCAATAGAAATAGGTTGATTGTTTCGCTCCTGTATCTTCCAAAAAGGAAAAAGATTTCTGAGAGTTGTTTCATGGATCCGCAAGAGAGTACTTGGGTTCTCCCAAGAAAGAAAAAGCGTATCATGCCTGAATCTAACCGGGGTTCGCGGTGGTGGAGGAACCGGATCGGAAAAAAGAGGGATTCTAGTTGTCAGATATCTAATGAAACCGTAGCTGGAATTGAGATCTCATTCAAAGAGAAAGATAGCAAATATCTGGAGTTTCTTTTTTTATCCTATACGGATGATCCGATCCGCAAGGACCATGATTGGGAATTGTTTGATCGTCTTTCTCCGAGGAAGAAACGAAACATAATCAACTTGAATTCGGGACAGCTATTCGAAATCTTAGGGAAAGACTTGATTTGTTATCTCATGTCTGCTTTTCGTGAAAAAAGACCAATTCAGGGGGAGAGTTTCTTCAAACAACAAGGAGCTGGGGCAACTATGCAATCCAATGATATTGAGCATGTTTCCCATCTCTTCTCGAGAAACAAGTGGGGTATTTCTTTGCAAAATTGTGCTCAATTTCATATGTGGCAATTCCGCCAAGATCTCTTCGTTAGTTGGGGGAAGAATCAGCACGAATCGGATTTTTTGAGGAACGTCTCGAGAGAGAATTGGATTTGGTTAGACAATGTGTGGTTGGTAAACAAGGATCGGTTTTTTAGCAAGGTACGGAATGTATTGTCAAATATTCAATATGATTCCACAAGATCTATTTTCGTTCAAGTAACGGATTCTAGCCAATGGAAAGGATCTTCTTCTGATCAATCCAGAGATCATTTCGATTCCGTTAGAAATGAGAATTCAGAATATCACACATTGATCGATCAAACAGAGATTCAGCAACTAAAAGAGAGATCGATTCTTTGGGATCCTTCCTTTCTTCAAACGGAACGAACAGAGATAGAATCAGATCGATTCCCGAAATGCCTTTTTGGATCTTCCTCCATGTCCTGGCTATTCACGGAACCTGAGAAGCGGATGAATAATCATCTGCTTCCGGAAGAAATCGAAGAATTTCTTGGGAATCCTACAAGATCAATTCGTTCTTTTTTCTCTGACAGATGGTCAGAACTTCATCTGGGTTCGAATCCTACTGAGAGGTCCACTAGAGATCATAAATTGTTGAAGAAAAAACAAGATGTTTCTTTTGTCCCTTCCAGGCGAGCGGAAAAGAAAGAAATTGTTGATATATTCAAGATAATTACGTATTTACAAGATACCGTCTCAATTCATCCTTCGGAACCATATCACATCCCGGATCTGGTTCCGAAGGATGAACCGGATATGGACAGTTCCAATAAGATTTCATTCTTTAACAAAAATCCATTTTTTGATTTCTTTCATCTATTCCATGACCGGAACAAAGGGGGATACGCGTTACGCCACGATTTTTTTGAATCAGAAGAGAGATTCCCAGAAATGGCGGATCTATTCACTCTATCAATAACCGAGCCAGATCTGGTGTATCATAGGGGATTTGCCTTTTCTATTGATTCCTACGGGTTGGATCAAAAAAGATTCTTGAATGAGGTATTCAACTCCAGAGATGAATCGAAAAAGAAATCTTTATTGGTTCTACCTCCTCTTTTTTATGAGGAGAATGAATCTTTTTCTCGAAGGATCAGAAAAAAATCGGTCCGGATCTACTGCGGGAATGAGTTGGAAGATCCCAAACTAAAAACAGCGGTATTTGCTAGCAACAACATAATGGAGGCAGTCAATCAATATAGATTGATCCGAAATCTGATTCAAATCCAATATAGCACCTATGGGTACATAAG